AATACTTTCATTTTTCAATTAGCCAACCAGATCCTTTTACCAAATTCAACGTTAGCCAGATTAGTCAATGTTTATATGTTTCGATGCAACAACAAGATGTTATTTGTAACAAGTAGTTTTGTTGGTTGGTTAATTGGTCACATTTGTTTCCTTTTATTCACGAAAAGATTATTAGACTGGATACGGATCTATCTTTTGAGTAGATCTAAGAAGGAACTTGTGTCAGCATTGGATAAGTACATTTATAAGTACCTTGGGGCAAAATTTCAGGTCCGTTTTTCATACTTTCAGTACCGTGTGTCAGAATTGAATAAGTACATTAATTCAGAATTGAATAAATACAAAAAGAAGATTTATCAGTACCTTGCTAGGTCCCTTGGGGAAGAATTTGAATTCCTTATGCGAACCTTTCAGTGGGTTGTGTCAGAAATTCAGTACTTGCTGTTAATAAACTTGAGGAGAAACACGGGTCGGTTCGTGAATATTTTCTTATTTGTTACCTGTGCCTACTATTTAGGCAGAATACCTTTATTCATTTTTCCACATCCACTGACAAGCGTCCAAGCCCCACAACTGCAACCAAATTGGTTAGCCAGACAAGGCCGAGAAGCTGACACTTACTGGGAGGACGAGGACGAGGACGAGGAAGAGGAAAAGGAAGAGGAAAAGAAAGAGGAAAAGAAAGAGGAGATTGCACGAAAAAAAGTGCTATTCAAAGAAGAAATTCCTCCCACGCGTTGTGGAGCGGATCTGGATGAAGAAAAAGATCAAAAAGCACCCATAGTGGTGGAAGCCATTTTAGCGGCCGATTTCTTTCAGTTTCAATGGACGCGTCCAGTACGATACATAAGCAATCAACACTTTTTTGGGGCTGTAAGAAAGGAAGCTTCACAATATTTTTTTGATACATGCCGAAGTGATGGAAAAAAAAGAATATCTTTTACAGATTCTCCTAGTTTTTCTAGTTTTAAGGAACTGACGAAAGGGATGATATCTTCGTCCACAGTAGAAAGACTCTCCTTTGATAAACTAGACAAAGATTGGCTTTATAAGAACAAACAAAGACAAAACAACTTAAATAACGAGTTTATAAAGAGAATTGAGGCTCTAGACACGGGATTTCTTTTTCTAGATATACTCGACAAAAGGACTCGGGTTTGTATTGAGAAAATGAACGAAACCTGCCTCTGCCTACCAAAAAGGTATGATCCTTTGTTGAATGGGCCCTCTCGTGGAAGAATCAAAAAGTTTAGAAAAGTAATCGAGGATCCCGAAGAAAAGGAGAAAAGCGAAGAAAAGGAGAAAAGCGAAGAAAAGGAGAAAAGCGAAGAAAAGGAGAAAAGCGAAGAAAAGGCACCGAAAAGCAAAGAACAGGAGAAAAGGGAAGAAGAGGCACGTCTACGCGAAGAAGCACGTCTACGCGAAGAAGCACGTCTACGCGAAGAAGCACGTCTAAGCGAAGAAAGGGCACTTCTTCAATTGGGTGAATTTCGTGAAAGAGTCTACAATGTAATTAAATCTTGTAAATCTAGTGGAAGAAAAAAGAATGCAATGCAATCTCGTCGAAGAAAAAAGAATGCAATGCAATCTCGTCGAAGAAAAAAGAATGCAATGCAATCTCGTGAAAAAGTCCAGAATGCAATGCAATCTCGTCGAAGAAAAAAAAATGGAACTACAAAATCTCGTGAAAGAATCGACGATGGAACTACAAAATCTCGTCGAAGAAAAAAAAATGGAACTACAAAATCTCGTGAAAGAATCGACGATGGAACTACAAAATCTCGTCGAAGAAAAAAAAATGGAACTACAAAATCTCGTGAAAGAATCGACGATGAACCTACAGAATCTCAACTTAAGCAAATCCTTGCTCTAAATCAAATTCATGAGACCCTTTTGCCAGGTTTCATTTTCGAGTCCCCAAAATTTGAAGAGAGAATGTTCGCGATACTAAAAAGTAAAACACTAAAACTAAGAGCAGAAGGAAAATTATATTATAATCCTTTGGCAAAATTTTTTTCTAAGCCTTGGGAAAAAGGGGGGGGAGGCATTGATTGGAACCAGCGAAAACTAAAAAAGCTACAGCAAATAAGGACTTATAAAGTGGGAGAAAGTGTGGGACGAGCGCACATCGGTCAACGCGTCCCTCGCTGGTCATACGTATTACTCCGCGAGGTCGCATACGACCTGGGCGAACCCTTTGTGACCAAGCGGGGAGATATTGAGTGCTTTGATATTATATCAGCACAATACAAATATGAAATTATTTTGAATCAGGATACTCAAAATTTACTTATCAAAAATCTTTCTAAAGATAGTAATAAGATTGATCCGGAGATTGCGAAAGAGATTAATGAGAAGGTTAAGAAGGATTTGATCAAGAGTGGGGGAGACCCTTATAGTATTGACTTTGAGAAAAGCCTTGCTCATGTTCACGTTGGCAGCCTCATCACCAATATCGAGTGGAAAACCGAGAATAAGGACGTGTGGAGGACCTCCTTGAGAGCGGTGCGCGACCAATTTTGGCATCAGGATGACATCAAAGCTGTTGCGAGCGTCCTAAGGCGTAAAAACGGAGTTGTTGTAAGACAGATTGAAATGTTTCCGCATTCCCCTCTTTTTTTGGGCTTCTTAAAAAGTACACTGTCTACTTCTTTTAGGGTAGTGAAACCCCTTGTTTTGAAAATGAAAAATTTGCTGTCTAGGTTTGGAATCAAAAAAGGGGACCTTTTCACTCTTAAGGGACCTAAGAAAGAACAGACAAAAACAAAAAGGAAGACAAAAAGGAAGACAAAAGGGAAGACAAAAAGGAAGATAGACGAAAAAAAAAGCAAAGCATTGAAAGAACGGAAAAAATTGAAAAGAATCAAAAAAGAGAAAATCGAACTAGACCCCGAAGAAGAGCTGTTCCGGATGGATGGAATAGATGCATGGAATGAGCTTTATTATGGGCTAGGAGTAAGAGGTATCGTATTAATTTTTAACTCCTATTTTAGAAGATATATTGCATTGCCTTTAGCGATAATAGCTAAAAATATTGGTCGTATCTTATTTTTGCAGCAGCCCGAGTGGGCTGAGGATAGAAAGGACTGGGAAAACGAGACTCATCTTTTATGCAACGATGACGGTTTTGCTATAGGCGTCATATCCATCAGCAACTTTCCGGAGGAGTGGTGGGACTACGGTCTTCAGGTCAAAGTTTTATGGCCTTTAGAGTTGAAACCTTGGCACACAGCGGATGATAGACAAAGGATAACCAACGATTATGCTTTTATAAGGTCTTTCTGGGGACTAGCTGACTATCCTTGGGGTGGTGTCCGACCCAACCGTTCCTTTTCCATTTTTTGGGGGCCCATTTTTAACGAACTAGGCAAAAAAAGTCAAAGATTAGCAGCAGAAAAATTGGAAGGGAGCGCCTTTCGACTTATAAGAAGCGTTTTCAACCAAAAAATAAAGCAAAATTTTGTTAGAGTTCTAGGAAACCCAAAAGAAAGCATAAAACGGCTTAAAAAAAGCATAAAACGGCTTAAAGAAAGGGTTCTAGTTCTAAAAAGCACAATTTTGAAAATAATAAAAAAAAATACAAGATTGAAAGGGATAGGAGTAGATGAATCGAGTGAAACTCAAAAAGAAAAAGATTCTATAATCAGCAATGAGATAATTCATGAATCATTTAGTCAAATTCGATCTACAGCTTCTACAAATTCAGAAGAAAAAATACAAAATCTGATTAATAGAACAAGCACAATCAAAAATCAAATAGAAAGAATTACAAAAGAAAAAAAAAAAGTAACTCCAGGACTAAATAATAGTCCTAACAACAAAAAGCAAAATAATAATGTAGAATCACCAAAAAATATTTGGAAAATTGTAAAAAGAAGAAATGTTCGATTAATAAGTAAATGGAATTATTTTCAAAAAATTTTCATTGAAAAAATATACAAAATATACCTAGATATCTTTCTATGTATCATTAAGATTCCTAGAATCAATTTAACAAAAAAATTTTTTGAGAAAGACATTTCCAATACTGAAACAAATCAAAAAAGAATTACCTTTAGTTCGACTATAAAAAATATAAATAAGCGGAAGTCACAGATTGTTCCGAAATTTGCTTCCTTGCCAAATTTATCTTCCCTGTCACAAGCATATGTATTTTACAAATTATCACAAACCCTAGTTAGTGATAAGTTAAGATCTGTTCTTCAATATCGCGGAACGTCTTTTTTTCTTAAGACTGCAATAAAGGATTCTTTTGAAAGACAGGGAATATTTCATTCCGAATTAAAGCATAAGAAACTTCGAAATTTTGGAACGAATCCATGGAAAAACTGGTTAAGAGGTCAGTCTCAATACAATTTATCTAAGGTTCATTGGGAGCGAGTAGGCGCACAAACCTGGCGAAATAAAGTCAACCGACGCCATACGCCTCAAAATAACGATTTAAATAAAGGAGATTCATATGAAAAAGACCCATTACTTAATTCCAAAAAACAAGATGATTCTGAAGTATATTCATTAGTAAGAAATCAAAAAACTAAGTTTAAGAAAAACTATAAATATGATCTTTTAGCATATAAATACATTTCTTCTGAAACTAAGAAGGACTCCTCTATTTCTAAATTGCCATTACAAGTAAATAAGAGCCAAGAGATCGACTTATTTGATATACCAGAGGAGATTGTTTTCAAGACTTATTTCAAGGATTGTATACTAGACAAGAAGTTTCTAGACAAGCTTTATCGAGACAATACTTATCTACACAATTATCTAGACAATACTTATGTAGACAAGGATTATCACAAGGATTATCTAGACAAGAGTTTTCTAGACAAGGTTTATTTCAAGGATTCTCTAGACCAGCTTTATCTAGAAAAGGATTATTACAAGGATTATCTAGACGAGGTTTATCTAGACAAGAATTCTCTAGACAATTATCTAGACAAGGTTTATATGTCTCTGAAAAAAATGCGAAAGAAAAAACCTGAAAGAAAATATATGGACTTTGATTGGAAGTTTTTCGAAAAATATCTAGTCAATTTGGAGGCTGGGAAAAAGATCGACCCTAACCATAATACAAATACTAAGATTGAGACTAAGAATTCTAAAATAATTGAGACTAAGAATTCTAAAATAATTGAGAATGAAAATTCTAAAATAATTGAGAATGAGAATTCTGAAATAATTGAGAATGAGAATTCTGAAATAATTGAGAATGAGAATTCTGAAATAATTGAGAATGAGAATAGAGGTCTTATTTATGATATCGTTCCAAAAATGCTCTTGGATCCAGAAATCGAAAAGGATCCAGAACTCAAAGAAGATCCAGAACTCAAAGAAAATCCAGAAATCAAAGAAGACAAAAAAAGCTTTTTTAATTGGATGGGAATGAATGAAGAAATCTTAAAGGCACCCAGAGCGAATTCGAATGAGGAAGATTCGAATCAGGAAGATTGGTTCTTCCCAGAATTTCTGCTACGTAAGAGGACATATCAAATGAACCCGTGGCTTAGACCTATGAAGTTACTTCTTTTAAATTTCAAAGGAAAAGAAGAAGAAGAAGAAGAAGAAGAAGAAGAAGAAGAAGAAGTTAGTCAAGGAAAAGCAAATGTTAGTCAAGGAAAAGCAAATGTTAGTCAAGGAAAAGCAACTAAAGGAAAAGCAACTAAAGGAAAAGCAACTAAAGGAAAAGCAACTAAAGGAAAAGCAACTAAAGGAAAAGCAACTAAAGGAAAAGCAACTAAAGGAAAAGCAACTAAAGGAAAAGCAACTAAAGGAAAAGCAACTAAAGGAAAAGCAACTAAAGGAAAAGCAACTAAAGGAAAAGCAACTAAAGGAAAAGCAACTAAAGGAAAAGCAACTAAAGGAAAAGCAAATGTTAGTCAAAACATCGAAGACATCGACATCGAAGACATCCAAGAAGTTATTAGAGAAGATTATGAAAAAGGGTTCAGTAAAAAAAAAACACAATACCGGAGTGACTCGCCGAGGCTAGTAGATTTCGTTGACCTTCAAGCGAAGTATTTGGGTTTTAGCATCCACACCGAGCGGCTACTTGAGGAGGATATGCTCGAGCGGCTGAGCTTAATGCAGATGGTGGGTAACACAAAAGGGCGTTTACAACGTAAACGAAGGCTTTTAGCCTATTTGAAAATGGGAGATCTGCCGCTAGACAGAATTGTCAGTCATTATTCGAAGGAGGCTACTCTGTTTAACTGGGCGGAATTTGGTTTGATGAAGTTCCAACCCCTATTAATTTCGTCTATAAAAGATCTGGAAGAATTTCTTATGTATCAAGCCATAGGTATTTCATTAGTTCATAAGAGTAAGCAACAAACTAATCAAAGATACGGAAAACAAAAAGATGTTGATAAGGATCATTTTGATTTGCTTGTTCCTGAAATGATTTTATCGTCGAGACGGCGTAGAGAATTGAGAATTCTCAATTCTTTAAATTTCAATTTAAAGAATAGGAATGGTGTGGATAGAAATCCAGTATTTTGCAAGGAAAACAACATAAAAAGCTGGGGTCAATTTTTGGATGAAAGTAAACACCTTGATAGAGATAAAAATGAATTAATTAAACTCAAGTTCTTTCTTTGGCCTAATTTTCGATTAGAAGATTTAGCTTGTATGAATCGCTATTGGTTTGATACCAATAATGGCAGCCGTTTCAGTATGTTAAGGATCTATATGTATCCACGATTCAAAATTCGGTGATGGTACATTTTTCCTATATATTCTGTACCATATATGTTATATGCAAGCAACCAGATGCACATTTGCCCTGTCTTACATCATAGGATACTGTGATACTAAGTTAATGACAAATTAATTAGATCTAGAAATAAATCAACAGAATCTTCGTACTAAAAAACTATTCGCTTTTGTGAGTGTAAAAATGTACCATCCTTTTGAATCACTATCCGAATCAAATTTAAAATTGCTTAATTGATAAACTCAGTCAAAATAATGCCAGAAATTCCGATTGTTGTGTATACTACATTCAAATTTCTGGCATTATTCTTACGGATCAATAAAATTCATATCTGTCAAAAGGGGAGGGAAAAATTCTTTTATGGTAAAAAATTCATTCATTTCAATTATTTCGCAAGAGGAAAACAAAGAAAACAGAGGGTCTGTTGAATTTCAAGTAGTCAGTTTCACCAATAAGATACAGAGACTTACTTCACATTTGCAATTGCACAAAAAAGACTATTTATCTGAGAGAGGTCTGCGTAAAATTCTGGGAAAACGTCAACGGCTGCTGGCTTATTTGTCAAAAAAAACTAGAGTACATTATAAAGAATTCAAAGAATTAATCGACCAGTTGGAGAAAAAAAAAACTAGAGTACATTATAAAGAATTCAAAGAATTAATCGACCAGTTGGAGAAAAAAACTCGTTAATTTGAAGAGTCATTTTGACTTTGATTCGCTTAAATTTTGATGAACTTATTTTCGCTTTCAGCAATTCATGGAAGAATGAATCAGGAAAAAACCTA